CGAAGAGAAAATAAAAGAATACAAACTAAAAGAAGAAAAAATAAAAGAAAAAGCACGAATAGAAATAGCTGAAGCCTGGGATACCATGCCACTTGCTCAAATAATAAGAGGTTTGATGTTAGTAACCCAGTCATTTCTTAGAAAATATTTTCTATTACCTGTATTTATAATCGCAAAGAATTTGGGTCGTATATTATTATTACAACGTCCTGAATGGTCTGAAGATTTCGAAGAATGGAATAAAGAAATGCATATTAAATGTACCTATAATGGTGTCCAGTTATCAGAAACAGAATTTCCTAAAAACTGGTTAAAAGAGGGTATTCAGATAAAGATACTATTTCCTTTCTGTCTAAAACCTTGGCACAGACCTCCACTAAAACCTTCTTATCAAGATAAACTTAAAAAAGCAGAACAAAAAAAGAATAATAATAATAATTTTTGTTTCTTAACAATTTGGGGAATGGAAACTGAACTTCCTTTTGGTTCCGCCCGAAAACAACCTTCTTTTTTTAAACCTATTTTAAAAGGGCTTGATAAAAAAATTAGAAAATTTATAACAAAATGTTTTCGAGTTTTAAAAATTATCATTGTCATTGTCAAAAGCAAAATTGAATTTTGGCTAAAGGTTTCAAATGAAACAAAAAATGATTTTATTCAAAGCTTTATGTTTTTAAAAAAAAAAATAAAAAAAATTGCAACAGTAAATACAATTCAGGTATTTGGATTGAGAGACGAATCTAGTGAAATACAAAAAAAAAAAAATTCGACAATCAATAATCATATGGTTCATGAACCATCCATTCAAGCCCGATTCATGAATCGGACAAACTATTCAAATTCAGTAGCCGAACACACAAGGAAGGATCTGTCTAATAGAACAAGTACAATACAAAATCAAATAGAAAAAATTGAAAAAGAAAAAACAAAACGATTCCAAACTATAAAATTAATCCTTAAACCTAAGAAAATACATTATGGTACTAAAAAATTAAAATCAATCCAAAATATTGGTCAAATATTAAAAAGACTAAATAGTCGATTAAATCATAATTTTAAAAAATTTTTTAGGGAAAGTATATTCGTAGATATATTTGTATATATTATTAATATTTCCCGAATTAATATACAACTTTTTCTTGAATCAACAAAGCATTTTAATTTGAATGAAAAACCCCCTGACAATAATAAAAAAAATAAAGAAAGGATTGTGAAAACAAATAAAAAAACAATTCAATTTATAAAATCACTTTTTTATTTTATTAATCATATTCATAAGAATTCAAAGATTCTTTCGAATTTCTCGTTTTTGTCACAATCCTATGTATTTTATAAATTATCACAAGGCGAAATTCTTAACTTATATAAGTCTAAGTTAAGATCTATCCTTCAATATCGGGAAACGTCTTTATTTCTAAAAAATGAAATTCCAAATTTTTTTGGAACACAAGGAATAACTCCTTCTAAGTTAAAGATTAAAAAAATTCCAAATTGGGGACTGAATCAATGTAAAAACTGGTTAAAATTAAAAAAAAATTATCAATACGATTTATCTCAGATAAAATGGTTTCAATTAGGACCACAAAAATGGCACAATCAAGTCACTAAATATTGTGAAGTTGAAAATAAAACTTTACATAAAAACAAAAATCATTCATATAAAAAAGACCCATTACTGAAACTTAATTACAGAAATACAAAAAATTCTGAAAACCATTTATTTCTCGATCAAAAAGATAAATTAAAAAAAAACCATAGATATGATATTTTAGCATATCATTTTATTTTTTATGAATATAAGAAGGATTCATATAGATATGGAGAACCATTACAAGTAAATAAAAACCAAGAATTTTGGTATACTTATAATTACCGCATACCTAAAAACGAATTAATTGATGTATGGTGGGGTATCCCTATCACTAATTATTTAAGAATAAACGACATAGAGAAAAATACAGATAGAAAATTTTTTGATTGGAAAATTCTCCGTTTTGATCTTAGAAAAAAAATCGACATTGAGGCTTGGATCAATATTAGTAGTAGTACTGAAAATACTACGACTGAACCGAAAATTGAGAAAATTGTTAATAAAATTGAAAAAAAAGATCTTTTTTATCGCACAATTTATCAAGAAATCAAACAATCCCATAAAAAACAAATCCTTTTTGATTGGATGGAGATGAATGAAGAAATAATAAGCCGTCCTATATCGAATCTCGGATTTTGGTTCTTCCCAGAATTTTTCTTACTTTATAATGCATATAAAATAAAACCTTGGTTTTTACCAATTAATTTAATTTTTTCAAATTTTAATAGAAGTTCTAATTTTAGCGAAAAGAAAAGCATCAATAGAACAAAAAAAGTGAATCCTTTTACTCTACTATCAAATGCAAAAAAATATCTTGAATTAGAGAATAGGAATCAAGACGAAAAAGAACTCATAAGTCAAAGAGATCCCGAATCCGATGTTCAAAAAAATTCCGAATTTCTTATCCCAAACCATCAAAAAGATATTCAAGAAAATCATATAGGATTAGATATAAAAAATCGTAGTAAAAAAAAACAAGACAAGAGTAGTCCAGAAGCAGAACTCTATTTCTTTCTTAAAAGGTATTGGCTTTTTCAATTAAGATGGGATGATTCTTTGAATCAAAAATTGATCAATAATATTAAAATCTACTGTCTTCTACTTAGATTGAAAAATCCAAGAGAAATTACAATATCCTCGATTGAAAGAAGAGAAATGAGTCTGAATATAATGCTGATTCAGCAAGATTTAACTCTTACCCAATTGATAAAAAGGAGACTATTTATTATTGAACCCACTCGTCTGTTTCTACGGGGCAACACACAATTTAGTCTGTATCAAACCATAGGTATTTCATGGATTCATAAGAGTAAACAACAAAATACTCAAAAAAGAAACATCGACAATATTGATAATAAAAATTCGGATGAATGGATTCCAAGATATCAAATGGTGATGAAAAAGAGAGACAAAACTTTTTTTGATGTACTTGTTCCTGAAAAGATTTTTTCCCCTAGGCATCGTAGAGAATTGAGAATTCTAATTTGTTTGAATGCAAGTAATAATAATGGTATGTATAGGAATCCATTATCTTACAACAAGAATCAGATAAAAAACTGCCGTCAATTTTTTGATGAAAACAAAGAGCTTAGGCGCGAAAACAATCCAGTTCTAAAATTGAAAGTTTTTCTTTGGCCTAATTATCGATTAGAAGATTTAGCCTGTATGAATCGTTATTGGTTTGATACTAATAATGGTAGCCGTTTTAGTATATTAAAAATATATATGTATCCACGAGTAAAAATGCATTTAAGATAAATTTTTCTTATATATTCACTATTATCTGCTAGATAAATAGAAGCATACACGTCTCGCCTGCAATCGTAATATATGATACTAATTTGATGACGGATCAATTAGATCTCTAAAGGAATCGCCGAAATTTTTTTAATAAAAAATAAGGAAATGTTTATACCCGGTTAAAAAAGCTGGCATTATTATTACTGATCGATCAAATTTATTATTTGAGAAATAAAAAAAGGTAAGGAAGATTAAAAATTTATGAACAAAAATTCATTTATATCCGCGATTTCGCATGAAAAAAAAGAAGAAAACAGGGGATCTGTTGAATTTCAAGTTTTCTGTTTTACCACCAAGATCCGAAGACTTACTTCACATTTGAAATTGCATAAAAAAGATTATTCATCTCGGAGAGGTCTACGAAAAATTCTAGGAAAACGTCAACGACTACTGGTTTATTTATCAAATAAAAATAGAGTACGTTATAAAGAATTAATTAGTCAATTGAATATTCGAGAGCTAAAAATGCGTTAATTTTAAGAGTTGTTTTGAATTATTTGATTTGTTAGATTTTGAATTTTGATGAACTTTTTGCAATTCATGGAAATTTTTTTTCATGAAAGAATGAATCGGGGCAAAACTTATGACTCTACCAACTACAAGAAAAGACCTCATGATAGTGAATATGGGCCCTCACCACCCATCAATGCATGGCGTTCTCCGACTTATTGTTACTTTAGACGGTGAGGATGTTATTGACTGTGAACCAATATTGGGTTATTTACACAGAGGGATGGAGAAAATTGCCGAAAACCGAACAATTATACAGTATCTACCTTATGTAACACGGTGGGATTATTTAGCGACTATGTTCACAGAAGCAATAACTGTAAATGGACCCGAACAGTTGGGAAATATTCAAGTACCTAAAAGGGCTAGCTATATCAGAGTTATTATGTTGGAGTTAAGTCGTATAGCTTCTCATTTGTTATGGCTCGGCCCTTTTATGGCAGATATTGGGGCGCAGACCCCTTTTTTCTATATTTTCAGAGAAAGAGAATTAGTATATGATTTATTTGAAGCTGCCACCGGTATGAGAATGATGCATAATTTTTTTCGTATTGGAGGAGTAGCTGCCGATTTACCTTATGGGTGGATAGATAAATGTTTAGATTTTTGTGAGTATTTTTTAATGGGACTTGCTGAATACCAGCAACTGATTACGCGAAATCCTATTTTTTTAGAACGAGTTGAAGGGGTAGGCATTATTGGCGAAGAAGAAGCAATAAACTGGGGCTTATCAGGACCAATGCTACGATCTTCCGGAATACAATGGGATCTTCGTAAAGTTGATCATTATGAGTGTTATGATGAATTTGATTGGGAAGTGCAATGGCAAAAAGAAGGGGATTCGTTAGCTCGGTATTTAGTACGAATAGGTGAAATGACAGAATCCATAAAAATTATCCAACAAGCTCTAGAAGGAATTCCAGGGGGTCCCTATGAGAATTTAGAAATTCGACGCTTTAATAGGATAAAATATCCTGAATGGAATGATTTTGAATATCGATTCATTAGTAAAAAGCCGTCTCCCACTTTTGAATTGTCGAAGCAAGAACTTTATGTGAGAGTCGAAGCCCCAAAAGGGGAGTTGGGTATTTTTTTGATAGGAGATCAGAGTGTTTTTCCTTGGAGATGGAAAATTCGCCCACCCGGTTTTATCAATTTGCAAATTCTCCCTCAGTTAGTTAATAAAATGAAATTGGCTGATATTATGACAATATTAGGTAGCATAGATATCATTATGGGAGAAGTTGATCGTTGAAATGATAATTGATCCAACAAAAATAAAAAATATCAACTCTTTTTACAGATTGGAATCCGTAAAAGAGATTTATGGGACTATATGGATACTTTTCCCTATTTTGATTCTCATACTAGGAATCACAATAGGGGTACTAGTAATTGTATGGTTAGAAAGAGAAATATCCGCAAGTATACAACAACGTATTGGACCTGAATATGCTGGTCCTTTAGGAATTCTTCAAGCTTTAGCAGACGGAACAAAACTGCTTTTTAAAGAAAACCTTCTTCCATCTCGGGGGGATACACGTTTATTTAGTATGGGGCCTTCTATAGCCGTCATATCAATTCTACTAAGTTATTCAGTAATTCCTTTTGGTTATCACCTTGTTCTAGCCGATCTCAGTATTGGGGTTTTTGTATGGATCGCTTTTTCAAGTATTGCTCCAATTGGACTTCTTATGTCAGGATATGGATCAAATAATAAATATTCCTTTTTAGGTGGTCTACGAGCTGCTGCTCAATCAATTAGTTATGAAATACCGTTAACTCTATGTGTGTTATCAATATCTCTACGTGTGATTCGTTAAGGCCTAAGTCTTCATTTATAAGAAACGAGTTTTAGAACGTATTAAATAGATTTTTTTATTTACCGATAAGTTTAAAAAATAAAACCGGATAGTTAGATGAGGGAAAAAAAAACAGCTTATAAATTCGCAGTAAAAAAAAAATATCATTTCCTATGTACAAGGGTTAAGCGCAAATAAACATAAACAGGCATGACTGTTTACCCCCAAGATTAATTATTAATTAATTAGTAAGTATAACTTGAAGCGGGTTGAAAATAAAAATTTTAGGGAGTTTTGACTCTATATAAAATATAAAAAAAGCCTATTACAATATAGATTGCGTAAAAAAAAGTGGATGATTAGGAACACCAAAGTACACAAAGGATTCGTAATAGAGATTATGTAAGTTCTCCGAAGTTTATATAAAAGAAATACTAATTGAGGCTTAAAATTAGTAGAAATTTTCAAGTAGTACTCCCACAAATTCCGATCCAGAGTATGCTCCTATCCACCCATTAAGTAAATAACTATCAGGAACGAAGTAATCCTTTAACTTTTAACTTTTTTTTAAGCCTAAAGAAAAGAAATAAAAATCAGATGGACAAAAAAAACTCTTTTTTTCGATATACATATTCATGTTCATGGAAATGAAATTTTTGCCATGACAGAAGTCATGAATCAATGTTTAAATCTTAAAAAAAATCAGGTAAATTTTGTATTTTTAGGAGTATTTTATTCAAGTATTAAGTTATTACTCAACAAAAATTGAGTCAGTCAAAGGATGAGATACATTCCGAAGCCCTGTTATAGTATCGCAGACAGAATTTCATTGGTTTAATTCAGGATCTTTCAGTTTATTTTTACTTTATCTATTCGACAAGGATATCAGTAAATAATATCGAATCAATCCTAAGATTTATTTATGGCTCTCGAGGAGCCGTATGAGGTGAAAATCTCATGTACGGTTCTATAATAGCGATGACAAGAGTGATCTTATCATCGACTGTGATTATCTAACAGTTCAAGTACAGTTGACATAGTTGAAGCGCAGTCAAAATATGGTATTTGGGGGTGGAATTTGTGGCGGCAACCTATAGGATTTATTGTTTTTATAATTTCTTCTCTAGCAGAATGCGAGAGATTGCCTTTTGATTTACCAGAAGCAGAAGAGGAATTAGTAGCAGGTTATCAAACCGAATATTCAGGTATTAAATTTGGTTTATTTTATGTTGCTTCCTATCTAAATCTACTAATATCGTCATTATTTGTAACAATTATTTACTTGGGTGGTTGGGATTTTTCTATTCCAGATATATTTATTTCTGAGTTTTTTGAAATAAATAAAGCGGAAGGAGTTTTTGGAACGACATTTGATATTTTCATTACATTAGGGAAAACATTTTTGTTCTTGTTCATTCCGATCGCAACAAGATGGACTTTACCTAGACTGAGAATGGACCAATTATTAAATCTTGGATGGAAATTTCTTTTACCTATTTCTTTAGGTAATCTATTATTAACAACTTCTTCCCAACTCCTTTCATTATAAATTATCAAAAAAAGAGACTCTTTGCTACTCATTAGAATTTAAATTTGTCTCAAACAAGAGAAAGAAACAAAATCTTATTTTTTATTTTGATATTTAATATATGTTCCCTATGGTAACTGGGTTCATCAATTATGGTCAACAAACCGTACGCGCGGCAAGGTACATTGGTCAAGGTTTTTTTATTACCCTATCTCATGCCAACCGTTTACCTGTAACTATTCAATATCCTTATGAAAAATTGATCACCTCGGAGAGGTTTCGTGGTCGAATACACTTTGAGTTTGATAAATGTATTGCTTGTGAAGTATGTGTTCGTGTATGTCCGATAGATTTACCCGTGGTTGATTGGAAATTGGAAACAAATATTCGCAAAAAACGATTGCTTAATTACAGCATTGATTTCGGAATCTGTATATTTTGTGGTAATTGTGTTGAGTATTGTCCAACAAATTGTTTATCAATGACTGAAGAATATGAGCTTTCTACTTATGATCGTCATGAATTAAATTATAATCAAATTGCTCTGGGTCGTTTACCAATATCAATAACTGATGATTACACAATTCGAACTATTTTGAATTCACCTCAAACAAAAGACAAATCTGGTGATTAAAAAAGACTTCGTAATTACTAAATGACTAAATTCGTAATGTTCCTTGATTTCTTATTTTTAATCAGTTTTAAAAAAAGAAATTCAATATAACAATATAATATAGTTAATTAAAATTCAAAAAGTTTATTTTTTTTTTGCAATAATTTTAAATTCCAACTATTCGCTATTGGTGAAAATTAAAATTTTTATTGAAAATCTGGTTACTGTAATGATTTAAAATAGTTTTGAGTTCGGTCTACTAGAAAGTTGTACATATTAGGATTTAACAATTAGGAATGCACGAATCTTTTTTCCTGTTCAATTCAATAAGATCATGAAACATTCTGATTTTTTATCTCTTATTTTATATATAATGGATTTACCTGGACCAATACATGATTTTCTTTTAGTCGTTCTCGGAACAGGTCTTATATTAGGAGGTCTAGGAGTAGTATTATTTAACAATCCAATTTTTTGTGCCTTTTCGTTGGGATTGGTTCTTGTTTGTATATCTTTATTCTATATTCTAGCTAATTCGCCGTTTGTAGCTTCTGCGCAACTCCTTATTTATGTGGGAGCTATAAATGTTTTAATAATATTTGCTGTAATGTTCATGAATGGGCCAGAATATGACACAAATTTACGGCTGTGGACTGTTGAGGACAACGTCACTTCGTTCATTTGTACAAGTCTTTTTGTTTCATTAATTTTTATTACTCTAAATACGTCATGGTATGCTATTATTTGGACTACAAAATCAAACCAGATTCTAGAACAAGATTTGATAACTACTAGTCAACAAATTGGAATTCATTTATCAACAGATTTTTTTCTTCCTTTTGAACTCATTTCAATAATTCTTTTAGTTGCTTTAATAGGCGCAATTGCTGTAGCGCGTCAATAATTCATTTTGAAAACCAGCAATAAAAAAAATTCGATTTTCTCATATCTATTTACATTAAATTATATTCGTATTGGTTTAGAAACTTTTAGTTGGATTGCTTATTTCGTATTACCAACATATTTTTTCTCTTTTCTTTTTTAAAATTATATTTGATTTGACCTTTTCGTATTCTAGTCAATCAACTGAGGTTTAATTGTTGTTCATATTGAAATGAATAAAAATTTATATTGCTAAGGAGTTGGTCAATGATGCTCGAACATGTACTTGTTTTGAGTGCTTATTTATTTTCTATCGGAATCTATGGATTAATCACAAGCCGAAATTTGGTTCGGGCTCTTATGTGTCTTGAACTTATATTGAATGCTGTTAATCTAAATTTTGTAACATTTTCTGATTTTTTTGATAGCCGCCAATTAAAGGGAAACATTTTCGCCATTTTTGTTATAGCTATTGCAGCCGCTGAAGCAGCTATTGGGCTTGCTATTGTTTCATCAATTTATCGTAACAGAAAATCAACTCGTATCAATCAATCGAATTTATTGAATAAATAGTCTTTTTTTTCTTATTCTATAATATAATTTTAATTTTTAATTATAGAATTATATATATTATATTATAATTATATTATAATTATAATAATATTATAACTATAACTATATAAATTGTAATTTGATTTGAAGTTCAATTTAGATTACTAGGTATCGCATTTTAAGATAAAACATATTTTTATAATGGCAGAAGTCAAAGTATTTTAGACCTCTTTCCCATTTATTTTTTAGTAAGTCACCAATCCAATCCAAGCCAGAAGTACATTGATTCAAAAAATTCTGGTAAATCATTGATTCGTCTGGTATTTTAATATGTACTTCATTTACTTTACTATATAAAAACTAGATCGAAAATTTAAATTAATGAAATTCAAAAAATTAAAGATCCTATGTCACATTCAGTAAAGATTTATGATACATGTATAGGGTGTACTCAATGTGTTCGGGCTTGCCCCACAGATGTCTTAGAAATGATACCTTGGGATGGATGTAAGGCTAAACAAATAGCTTCCGCCCCAAGAACGGAGGACTGTGTTGGTTGTAAGAGATGTGAATCCGCTTGTCCAACAGATTTTTTAAGCGTTCGAGTTTATTTATGGCATGAAACAACGCGGAGCATGGGTCTAGCTTATTGATACGTTCCAGAAAATTCCATTTGAATCCATTTAATTCAATTTGGATTTTTTTACTGATAAAAAGCCGCACCCGAAAAGAAATTTCTTTTCGGGTGCGACTTTTTTTGGCCCAAGTGTATCTTGTCTTTATCACGAATTTTTTTCCTTGGTTAACAACAATTGTAGTTTTGCCTATATTGGCAGGTTCTTTAATTTTCGTTTTTCCTCATAGAGGAAATAAGGTAATACGTTGGTATACTATAGGTATAGGTATTTTAGAGCTACTTCTAACGACCTATGCATTTTTTTATCATTTCCAACCGGACGACCCATTAATCCAACTGGCAGAAGATTATAAATGGATCAACTTTTTTGATTTTCACTGGAGATTAGGAATAGATGGACTTTCAATAGGACCCGTTTTACTGACGGGATTCATCACTACTTTAGCTACTTTAGCAGCTTTTCCAGTTACTCGGGATTCCCGATTATTCCACTTTCTGATGTTAGCAATGTATAGTGGTCAAATAGGATCATTTTCGTCTCGAGACCTTTTACTTTTTTTCATAATGTGGGAATTAGAATTAATTCCTGTTTATCTACTTTTATCGATGTGGGGAGGAAAAAAACGTCTATACTCCGCTACTAAATTTATTTTGTATACAGCGGGCGGTTCCATTTTTCTATTAATAGGAGTTCTGGGTGTTGGTTTATATGGTTCCACTGAACCTACTTTAAATTTGGAAAGATTAGTGAATCAATCGTATCCCCTCGGATTAGAAATAATATTATATATTGTATTTTTTATTGCTTTTGCTGTCAAATTACCAATTATACCTTTACATACATGGTTACCAGATACCCATGGGGAAGCCCATTACAGTACTTGTATGCTTCTAGCGGGAATCTTATTAAAAATGGGAGCGTATGGGTTGGTTCGGATCAATATGGAATTATTACCTCATGCTCATTCAATATTTTCTCCTTGGTTGATAATAATCGGCACAATGCAAATAATCTATGCAGCTTTAACATCTCCTGGCCAGCGTAATTTAAAAAAAAGAATAGCCTATTCCTCTGTATCTCACATGGGTTTTATAATTATAGGAATTAGTTCTATAACTGAAACGGGACTTAATGGAGCCATTTTACAAATAATCTCTCATGGATTTATTGGTGCTGCACTTTTTTTCTTAGCGGGAACTAGTTACGATAGAATACGTCTTGTTTATCTCGACGAAATGGGCGGAATAGCTATTCCAATGCCAAAAATATTTACACTATTCAGTAGCTTTTCCATGGCATCCCTTGCCTTACCGGGCATGAGTGGTTTCATTGCGGAATTAATAGTGTTTTTTGGAATAATTATGAGTCAAAAATTACTTTTAATGCCAAAAATACTAATTACTTTTGGAATGGCAATTGGAATGATATTAACTCCTATTTATTCATTATCTATGTCACGCCAAATGTTTTATGGATATAAGTTATTTAATATTACAAACTCTTATCTTTTTGATTCTGGACCACGAGAATTTTTTGTTTCGACTTCTATCTTTCTACCAGTAATAGGTATTGGCGTTTACCCAGATTTCGTTCTTTCATTATCCGCTGAGAAGGTAGAAGCTATTCTATCAAAATTTTTTTATATATAAGTTTCCTTTCATTAAATTAAAAAGTAGTCTTTTTTATATTACGGACTGAGTTGGAATTCTAATTGGGCATGCTTGATGTTTGTGAGAACCATTTAAATGGTTCTCACCTATTTATAAGTTTATAAAAAGCACCTTGTTCTATGTTTGTATTCGTAGGGTCCTCTGTTCAATTTAATTAATTGTTAATTTATAAGTTTATGTGAATGAACCATAACTATGTAGCCCTATTCCTAAGAGATTGACTCCAAAATAGCATATCCAAATTATAAGAAAGCCGATAAACGCGATAATTGCAGAATTTGCACCCTGTAAATTTTTATTTGTTCTAATATGTAAATAAATTGCAAATACAGTCCAAGTAATAAATGCCCAAGTTTCTTTTGGATCCCAATTCCAGTATGAACCCCATGCCTCATTGGCCCATACTGCTCCTGAAAGAATACCTATGGTTAAAAAGATAAATCCTAAACTAATAACACGATAACTCCAATGATCCAGTTGTTCCATCAATTGAAACCTGTAATAATTTTTAGCAGAAAAGGGTGAACCGCTTTCTAAAATATTGCCTTTTTCGTTCATGTGTTGAATCTCACTGAAGAAAAATGATTCATTTAATAAAAGTTTTCTTTTATCAGAAAGGGTTATTATATCTTTTTGAAATATAATAATTAGAAGTGCTACCGATAATAATGATCCGCCTAAAAGAGCTGCATAACCCAGTACCATCATACTTACGTGCATCATTAACCAATGGGATTGAAGAGCGGGCACTAATATTGAAGATTGATGCATTTCCGTTAAAAGACCTGAAGTAGCAAACCCTTGAGTAAAAAAAGCACTTGGTGCAGTTATTGCACTTAAATTCTTTTTTTTTTTTTTTAAATATGGAATCATATGAATAATGTAAAAACTCCAGGAAAGGAAGATTAATGATTCATATAGATCACTTAACGGGAAATGTTTCCAATAAACCCAACGAGTAACTAATAATCCCGTTATAGAAAAAAAAGTAATTATCATGCCTTTTTCTATTGATTCTAATGAATCATATAGTCGTACTTTTTCATTGACTAATAAAGTTATTAGATGGAGTGTAATTACAATGGAAACTGTTGAAAAAGAAATATGAGTCAAAATATGTTCTAAAGTCGAAAATATCATAAAAAATAAAAAAATAAATCCCTCAATTACAATTTATTAAATGAAAATATGAAAGAAAATGCATTTACTTTTTCATTATTATTATTCATTTTCATTATTATTATTCATTTTCATTATTATTATTCATTTTCATTATTATTATTCATTATAGGCTATAGAACTCTTTAATTCTTTTGAGACTTCATAAGATGACATGCCGCTACTCGGACTCGAACCGAGATGCTCTCGCACTGCTTCCTAAGAGCAGCGTGTCTACCAATTTCACCATAGCGGCTTGTTTGAAATCATAATAGTCTTGTTTTATTCAATCGTCGAGATTAATTCAATATAATATATTTGTTCTTTTATTTTAGAAAATATTCAAGTTTATAAATTTTCTAAATTAAAGAGAATTCAAAAATCGGAATTTTCTTTTTAAGTCAATTTTAGAGGACTACTGTGATTTGTCAAGTGACGTTCGTATAGTTTCTATTTTGAGCTCTTGTAATTAGATTATTCGGTCTCTCACTTTGTGGTCTACCACAAAAAAGTTTTTTTTCGTTTTAATTTGGTAATTATAAATGGATTTTTTATCGGATTTCTAAACTCGTAAATAACAAATCAAGATGAGTATGGGTAGAATATGAATATAGAAAAATCCATTTTTGTAGATTGTAGATCACAATTTAAGTACGATACCAAACCCTTTTTTCTTAAATGGCTATTTTTAGATCCAAAAAAATGAATTAAAAATAGACAGGATATTTTCTTTGTCTATAGGTTCTTTTCTGTTTCAACAAACCCATTGTAATATTGAACTGAGTATGTCATATAATAAAAATTTTGCCTTTTCTATTGATAATTTTGTAAAAAAAATTTCGCATATAATCTTGAACTCAAAAAAACTTTGATAATTTTCTTGTGATAAAACAAACAGGTTGATGGGGAAAAAATCCCCATCTTCGAAATAAAAAAATAAATTAAAAAAACGATGATGATTCTATCTTTTTTTTTTTTCAAAAAAAAAGGTTATGGTTGACATAAGAGTTCCTCGTCTACATATCATAAGACAAAAAATCGAATTAATAAATACAAAATATTAATTGCATATTTTAATTAGAAAGAAATTTGTTTTTCATTTTTGATTAATTTTTTTTTGAAATGAAAAAGTAAATCTTGTCATAATTTATCACACTAATTGGTTATGTTAGGCTCTTTTTTTTTTTTAATCTAAATCAGGTCGATTACTCTTATTCCAAGTTTTGAGTACTTATTTTTAGTACAAAAAAACTTTTAGAATTCCCCGTCGAAAGAGATTTTGCTAACGAAAAAGCTTTTAACGCCGCCCAATATCCCTTCTTTTTCCAAATATTTTTACGAATACGCTTTTTGGAAATAGAAGTACGCTTTTTTGGAACTGCCATTTCAAATTAAATTTATTTTTTAGTGTTATAGTTGGATGTGAAACACATCTATTGTTCAAACAAATCTTTGTTTCTTATTCATTATCTATGTATTTATATTCTAAACGAAAACCTCTTCATTAAGTGTTTAAAAATCGAAAAACAAAATTAGAAATTGCATATCCAATTAAATTTTTAAAACCAATACTTACGGAATCTTAAGTCAAAAACTTGACTTTAGTTTTTTGAAAACATATCGACATTTTTTTCTATTTAGAATGGAAAACAATAAAAAAATTGTCCGTAAAACAGGTTAATAATTCTGAACAAATTTTAGAATAAACTAATTCGTTTGTATCATTATTGATTTTAATTTTATTTTATTAAACCTTTAGTAAGTAAATCTTCTGATTAAAGATTTTTTTTAGCCTGTATTCTATAATACACATTATAAATGATTAAATTATAATAAAATGTAAAAGTTGAAATTTTTTATCTTCCTTCTCAATTTAATATAGTCAAATTGACTGAATAATCACTAATATACTTATTTTGACTAAACCATTTTTATTTGACCAATGAGAACTTCTTTATTTGAATATTAAAAAATTTGAATATTAAAAAAAATTCAATTCGAAAAAAATTTTTTCTATTATGCAACATATATACCAATATGCATGGATCATACCCTTCATTCCACTTCCAGTTCCTTTGTTAATAGGGGTGGGACTTCTCCTTTTTCCGACAGCGACCAAAAATCTTCGGCGTATGTGGGCTTTTTCTAGTATTTCTTTGTTAACTCTAACTATGCTTTTTTCGATGACGCTGTCGATTCAACAAATAAATAGTAATTCCATTTATCAATATGTATGGTCTTGGACTATAAATAATGATTTTTCTTTCGAATTGGGCTACTTTCTCGATCCACTTACTTCTATTATGTCAGTGTTAATAACTACTGTTGCAATTTTGGTTCTTATTTATAGTGATAATTATATGTATCATGATGGGGGATATTTAAGATTTTTTGCTTATATGAGTTTTTTTACTACTTCCATGTTAGGATTAGTTACTAGTTCAAATTTGATACAAATTTATATTTTTTGGGAATTAGTTGGGATGTGTTCATATCTATTAATAGGTTTTTGGTTTACACGACCCACTGCCGCGAATGCTTGTCAAAAAGCGTTTGTGACTAATCGTGTAGGAGATTTTGGCTTATTATTAGGAATTTTGGGTCTTTATTGGGTAACAGGCAGTTTTGATTTTCGTGATTTGTTTGAAATATTTACTAACTTAATTAACAATAATGAGGTCAATCTTTTATTTTGTATTTTATGTACTTTCTTCTTATTTGCTGGTGCAGTTGCAAAATCTGCCCAATTTCCCCTTCATGTATGGTTACCCGATGCTATGGAAGGGCCGACTCCTATTTCAGCGCTCATACATGCTGCGACCATGGTCGCGGCGGGGATTTTTCTAGTTGCTCGACTTTTTCCTCTTTTTATAGTTATACCTTATATAATGTATATAATCGCTTTTATAGGTATAATAACTTTATTTTTAGGAGCTACTTTAGCTCTTGCTCAAAAAGACATTAAGAGAAGTTTAGCTTATTCTACAATGTCTCAATTGGGTTATATGATGTTAGCCCTAGGTATGGGTTCTTATAGAGCTGCTTTATTTCATTTGATTACTCATGCTTATTCAAAAGCATTATTGTTTTTAGGATCCGGGTCTCTTATTCATTCAATGGAAACGCTTATTGGATATTCTCCAGAAAAAAGTCAGAATATGGTACTTATGGGGGGATTAACAAAACATCTTCCAATTACAAAAACGGCTTTTTTAATAGGTACGCTTTCGCTTTGTGGGATTCCCCCTCTGGCTTGCTTTTGGTCCAAAGATGAAATTCTTAATAATAGTTGGTTGTATTCGCCAATTTTAGCACTAATAGCTTATTTCACAGCTGGATTAACCTCATTTTATATGTTTCGAATCTATTTGCTTACGTTTGACGGGCATTTGAACCTTTATTCTAAGAATTATAGTGGAAAAAAAAGCAGTTCCCTCTATTCATTATCTCTATGGGGTAAAGAAGGATTGAAAACGATTAATAAAAATTTTTCTTTATTTACCTTATTAACAATGAATAATACTGGGGAAGGAGCTTCTGTTTTTATGAAAAAATCATCTAAAATTTCCCGAAATTTTTTTAAAATGATGCGATCTTTTATTACTATTACTGATACTTATACTGATTTTGATAATCAAAAAGTTTTTGCATATCCTCCTGAATCGGACAATACTATTTTATTTCCTCTCATTGTATTGATTCTATTTACTTTTTTCATTGGATTAATAGGAATTCCTTTTAATCAAAACGGAATAAAGTTGGATATATTAACTAAATGGTTAACTCCACCCATAAATCCTTTTCAGTCAACTTCTACAAATTTTGTTGATTGGTCTGAATTTGCAATAAATGCAATTTTGTCAGTTAGTATAGCTCTTTGGGGAATATTTATAGCCTTTTTTCTATATAAACCCATTTATTCGCCGTTAAAAAATTTTGGCTTAATTAATTCATTTAATAAAGGAGGACCCAAGAGAATTTTTTGGGATAAAATCAAAAATTTTTTATATAATTGGTCTTCTAACCGTGGTTATATCGATGCTTTTTATGCAACATATTTTATCAAGGGTCTAAGAAGTTTGACCGAGTTAGTTTCTATTATTGATCGACGAATAATTGATGGAATTCCAAATGGGTTTGGTATTACAAGTTTTTTTGTAGCAGAAAGTTTCAGGTATATAGGAGGTGGTCGTATTTCCTCATATCTTTTGTTTTATTTATTTTATGTATCCATTTTTTTATTAATTTCTTTTTTTTTTGTAGTCCTATGATTGCATCAACTAAAAGTTTTAAAAATGTTTCTTGATCTTCTGAACCAATTTGTCCTTCTTCTGGAAGTAAAGAAATGCCTTTCAGATTGAATGTTGATTCCCCAGAAAATGGACTCATTAAAGGCATGAAATGGCTAATTTCTTTTGATATTGATTTTTTATTAAATGTATCTTTTTTCTGTTCAAATTCGTGGTAATTATAATCATTACGAAGAATACTATGAATCTTATTTATCAAAATTCCATCTATCCAATTTTGGACTGCAGTTTCATTTATAATAGAGGGTGAAAAGCTTTTTTTTATTATTCCACGATAGGATCCATTTAAGAAAGGATCATTTATTTTTGGCAAATATTCCTTTTGAGTTTTCTCATTGCATAATCGAGTTTTTTTATCGAGTCCATCTATATAAAAAAGTCCTTTGTCTAGAACTGCAATTCTATTAGCAAATTCAGTGCTTAAGCTGTTTTTTTTTTGTTCATTG